GAAAAGAATTACAACACACGACCATAAGATATTCTATTTTTCCAAAGAAAAGTGTTCGCTCAATAAAGACTCCAGAAGATATTGATCGTAAATAAGAAGACTGTTTACGAAGAAATAGGAATAGATATTCAAATTCATATACATAAGAATTATGTAGGAACCAAAAGAATCTTTTCTTTCTTTTTGAAAAGACGTAAATAGATTTCTTTGAAGTAATCAGACTATTCAAATTATGATATTCGTGGAAAAACAATCGCAAGAAATGCAAAGAAGGAACATCTTTGATCCAGCATTGAAGGATTTGAACCAAGATTTCCAAATGGATAGGATGGGGTATTAGTAGATCTGACACATAATTTAAATGTGATAATTTATCCTCTAAAAAGGGAAATATTGAATGAATAGATCGTAAATTCTGAGATTTTGGTATTCGTTTTTCTTCAAGGGAAGATACTAATCGTGATGAGAATGGAATTTCCAGAATGACTCCAAAAACTTCTGATATCATTTGAGAATAAAAATGAGAAGAAAAAGAATTCTTGTGACCCCAAAATACATTTTGGTTAGAATCATTCACCGAAGAAATCAAAGATTCCTGTTGGTACATTCGAGTAATTAAACGTTTCACAAGTACTAAACTATATTTATTGTCATAACCGATAATTTCCACAGGTTCGTAAAAAATCAAACTATTGAAGCTATGATAATGAACAAGTGAGTAAATATACTCCTGAAGGAGTAGCGGATAGAGGAAGTTTTGTTGCCGAAATCTATCTTTTTTAAATCTAAATATCCTTGTAATTCTGCCATTTAAATACATTTCTACTGTAACCAAAAAAGGGAGGCACTTCTTGTGTTATGAAATGATACATAGTGCAATATGGTCAGAACGGCGTATGCATATGTTGTGTTTCTCTTATACTAAAATACTATTTAGAATTTTAGAATAAACTAAGAATAAACTATAATAATAATAGAATAAAATAAAAAATAAAAAAAGAAGAAGTAAAAGATTATCTAAAAGTAAGAACAAATAAAGAATATATACCCACCCCGGAGACAGAGAGCCCAATCTACAGATCTTTTTGCTTTCCCTTTCTATCCAATTTTGGTTTCTTTTCTTTCTTTTCCTTTTTAAATATAACTAGACTAACAATAAGAAAAAGGGTAAAGATCTTTTATTTTTGCAACCCAATAACTCTTTTGACTTTGGAAAAAGATTCTTTTTTTATCACTATACTATTTCTTAGACACATCCGTCTCCAATCCACAATAAAGAATAATTAGGATTAAAAAAAAAAAGAATCAATGGTCCACTCAAAATTCACAAGAGAACCTTTTCCCACATCAGGCACTAATCTATTTTTAACGTATAATTAGTAATTCGATCGGGTAATCATTCAAATTAAGAAATGAAGCTCGTTGCTTTTTTGTCTTATTCGAATTGGAGCCATAAGACTCTATCCATTTATTCACTAGACCCAAAATACTTTACTGAACTTTAAAGATTTTATAAAAAGAAAAATTCTTGTTCTATTTATATTATGAGTACTAGAAATCTTCTTTTTCTATGATTTTATTATTCTTTTTTTTTTTTTTATTATTATTCTTTTTACGACATGCTTTTTTTTCCATTCATTACCTTTCAGGATCAGTCGCGGTCTTATAAACTCTACCAATAGTCTAGACGAATTCCTTCATCCAAATGTGTAAAAGATCAAAGATCATAGTCGCAATTAAAAGCCGAGTACTCTACCGTTGAGTTAGCAACCCGGATCAATATGAAGTGTAGATATGATCGAAATAAAAAAAATCTAGCAAACTCATCCATTTTACTAAAGTGAAGGAAAGAGCCAATAGGGAATGAAATGGGGATAAAAAGATCTATTTATATATGATCAAATTCTATTTGTTTGATACACCATTGTCAATATGAATGGACTTTTTAGAAAACAAATTTAAAGAAATTATATATAAATTTGTGTTGTATTTGGAAGAATAAAATTTTGAGCAGAAAAAAAAGAAGTAATAAGGAAAAGGTAGAGATAGAAAAAATGCGGCTTTCTTTAATAAAAAAAGAAAGGTACAACACAAATATAAGAAGAAAGGTTACCCCCCTTGTCGAGGGGGGTCCACAAAAATAAGCAAGAAAAAAAGAAAAAAAAAAGAGGAAACTTTGAATAAAGAATTACACAAAGATAGAGTAGCTAGTACCTATCTTTGTGTAATTCTTTATTCATGATTCTTGTTTTTCCTTTCTTTTTTTATCAAAAGAAATTCGAAATTCTTTAAAGAATTCTGCCTTCCTTAAAATATCATAAACAGTTCCTGTGGGTTGAACACCTTTTTCAAGGAAATATAAAATAGCAGGAACATTTGAATAAGTTTGATTCTTTATCGGATCATAAAAACCCACTTTTCGAAGATCTCTTCCTTCTCTTCGGGATCGAACATCAATTGCAACGATTCGATAGATGGCTCATTGGGATAGATGTAGATAAAAGATGCCCCCCTAGAAACGTATAGGAAGTTTTCTCCTCATACGGCTCAAGAAAAAATGATTCTAATTTTTCTAATTTCTAGAATTTCTATTTCTATCTATATAGATAGAAATAGAAATGGATCCATAAAGAATTAGACTGTAATTTGAGCCTTTTTTCCTTCTTTACAGAAAAAGAAATTTCATTTGTACTCCTAACTCAAGTTGGATAGTTTTGAAAGAGTTCGAAAGGAAATCCTTCGAATTTCTTGAGCTGTCTCTACCCTATTTTTTTTCTCCTTTCGGATCTCTTTTTTTTTTTTACTCATTCTGATCCAATTGTTGAGACAAGTTAAAATAGTGTTTCCTTGTTCCGGAATTTATTGTCTTTGCTTTGCGCTTTGTGAAATCATTGGGTTTAGACATTACTTCGGTGATCCTTACTCCTTTTCAAAAAGGCAGCAACATACCTCTTTTGTTCTTTCTGTAAAAATCATACGAACGATTGATTCCTTTGTAATACACTCTTGATCTAAACAGTTTGAAAATCTCGATAAATTTTACTTTTTTTCATTTCAAACTTGTTCAAAATTGAACCTCTCCTTTTATCTATATTTATATATAAATGATATATTTACAAAGTTGGTCGAACTTATTGATTGTCACTAACCCTAGATTATTCCCCCGATAAATGAATGAATCATTTTTGCTCGAGCTCCATCATATGCTATACCTTTCTATACCATTAGTATCTTTCTTTAGCAACCCAAGAAAAATTCAATCAGGTTCCTAGCAGAACAAACTATGTCGAGACAAGAGCATCTTCATTCGTATAGAAAATGGTGGATGTCATAATCCACATCCAATCATGTCCTTCAAGTCGCACGTTGCTTTCTACCACATCGTTTCAAACGAAGTTTTACCATAACATCCCTCTCATTTTAATTTTGAACCGTATGCAATTGATTCAATATGGAATCATGAATAGTCATTGGCTGAACCGATACATAATAATCTACACTCATAAACACTTATATGTAAGTGTTTATCCGGAAAAGATTTCACTTAAGATTACCCCATATTTTCTCATATGAATAATATCACATGAAAAAAATCAGGTTTAAGCAAACTTATTTACACCTTCAACAGATCTTTTGGGATTTTCCATAATAAAAGATCCCCCTTTTTCGTTAAAAAAAGAAAGAAAATAGAAACCTAAAAAAAACCTTTGACTTTCTTTTCATTCAAATGAAAAAGAAATCCCCATGAATGGCTAAAAGTTTTTAGCCACTTTAACTAAATTTAACTAAATAATATACTAAACTAAAGATTTCATCGAAATATTCAATTATAGAATAATAAGATAATCTGAAATAATAAGATATTCTTAATAAGAAAAATATACAATATATTCTTATGTCATAATTATGACATATTTTTTCATTTTTTATTTATTTTATTTATGAAATATGATTTTCTGATTCTAATATTATGATTTACTTCTTTTTTACCATCTCCAATTGAATCTGATTTTCATTTCTTATTTTCATTGAATTTAAAACATAATTATGGAGTAGAAAAAGTCTCGTGTAAGGTAAGATCAAAGAGAAAAAAAGAATCCTCAAATTATGAAAATTATGATCTTTTCGCATCCATCTCCATCTTATAAAACAAATAATCGTTAACAAAAGGAATCACAAATATTGAAGAATAAAATACTTGAGTAATTTCATAAATAAAGTAAAAAAAAAAAAGATATGATTCTTAGAATTCAGATTGGATAACATTGTATCCAAAATTAAACAGAAAATTGTTGAATTAGATTTTCAATAGAGAAGAATCTTTCGTTTTGGATGCAAACGATCTGGGACGGAAGGATTCGAACCTCCGAATAACGGGACCAAAACCCGTTGCCTTACCGCTTGGCCACGCCCCATTTTTAGTTGGTCTAAAAAAGACTAAGATAAATATTGATTATTCGTCAATAACCAACCAAAAGAAATATAGGACATGTTGCCGCTAGGATTCAACACAATGGATATGGATATAGAATCAAAAAGATTAATTGATCATTACTTAGAATTCAATTAAGATATTGTATGAAAATAGAATTCTTTGTATCCTTATTTTATTGGGGAGAAGTCAAAGAAAAAGAAGGATTTCTTTCTTTTATCTGCCTTTTTCTTTTCAATTTTCCCTCAGAAAAACAACTCAATCCAATCTGATAATTTATTATCATTTCAATTTCATTTGAATTTTGAAGAACAAGAAAAGAATATTTGTTATGTTTAATATCTTTAGTTTAATCTGTCTCTGTCTTAATTCTACCCTTTATTCGAGTAGTTTCTTCTTAGCCAAATTGCCCGAAGCTTATGCCTTTTTCAATCCAATTGTAGACGTTATGCCGGTTATCCCTGTACTTTTTCTTCTCTTAGCCTTTGTTTGGCAAGCTGCTGTAAGTTTTCGATAAGAATGAAATCTCTATTCAATTCAAAATTTATTCGATAAAAAACAGATAAAATTTTGATTCTGAAAATCAATAAGATCATAAATAATATTCAGATAAGTCTGGACATTAGGAACCCTCGATTCAAAAAGCGAAATTCTGGTATTTATTATTGAATTTGAATAAGGGAAGGGCGATGATCTTGATCTTTAATCAGCTAATCAGCTGATTCTTTTTGTTCTGACTTTTCCTTTAGAAGATCCCATACAATACCTAATTATAGATATGGATATGGCAAGAAATTTTTGGTAACAAAAAAAAAAAACGAATATTATTCATAATATTACATTAGAATATTACATTAAAAATAGAAAGAAATTTGGAGCGTCATGTCAAAATAGTGTATAGCGTGTATCGTAAAATAGGTGATCTATTTCCTTAAACAAAAAATGATCTTATCTTGGAGATTTTTAATGCTTACTCTTAAACTATTTGTTTATACAGTAGTAATATTCTTTGTTTCTCTCTTCATCTTCGGATTCTTATCTAATGATCCGGGGCGTAATCCTGGGCGTGAAGAATAAAAAAAGAGATGAGATTCGTTTTTACTTTTTCCTTGATTTTTTCATAGGTAAATGTATAAATAAATGGAATAGATGCTAAATAAAGATAAAAGATTTATAAAAGAAACTAATCGAAAATTATTCCAATTCGAAAATATCAAGTGATCAGGGGGGTCGGAGAGAGAGGGATTTGAACCCTCGGTACAAATAATTCGTACAACGGATTAGCAATCCGACGCTTTAGTCCACTCAGCCATCTCTCCCCATTCAAAATGGGAAATTTATCATGTGATTTCACACGTGAAGTCAAGATTGAGAACAATCTTTATCTTCCTTCACTTCAATGATCCGAAACAGATTTCTCCAATAGAAAGAATACTTTACTTCTTTTATTTTGTACAAAAGCCGACCTGATTAAGTATAAGTACTGGCCGGGCCAGTACTTCTTTTGTTCCGACGAATAAAAATTGTTATTGAAACAAGAAGACTCATTTTCATTGCCATTCCTAATCATTAGAAATTATATAAGATTCTAATGGAGAAATTCTCTTAGAAATTCTTTCAAAAATTCTAGATTAATATAGAATATTCTATCTATATATTCTATAGTAATTATAGGAAATTAGAGTATAAATTAGAATATTTAGTCTTTCTATTAAAATTTAGAGTAAAAGTGTTCTAGTAATAGTATTCTATTGTATTCTATTCTATAGTAAACTACTATATTTTTGTCTTTATTTTCTTATTCTTAAGTATAAGATTCGGAAATTCATCAATGAAAGTTGAAGTTCAGTATTTGATTCATATTTCATATTCATATCATATTCATATGAAATATATAATATATATTAAATATATAATTAATATGTAGCGGGTATAGTTTAGTGGTAAAAGTGTGATTCGTTCTATTAACAACTTCAATAGTTAAGGGGTCTTTCCATTTTTTTCATATTTTATATTCCATTCCGATAAAAAACTTTATTTCTTAAAAAGATTTAATTCTTTACCCCTCAATAGGACATTTGAGGAAAGAATATACATTCTCACGATTTCTATCCAAAAGTCAATCAGAATTTTACAGAATTTTAATAAAAAAATTGGATTATGGAGTCGAGAAGCATAATTTTTTTGATTGGTTAAATTCTTCCAATTCAATGAGTATGAATAAAGGATCTATGGATAATAGTAAAAAACTTTCAATCGTAACTAAATCTTCAATTTTTGCGCTGAAAAAGGGCAAGATTGAAGCCAAATAGCTAGAAAATGATGGTTTTGGTTTACTAGAACCCTCGGCTTCTTATTTCAGCTCGGTAGAAACAAAATTATTTTCCTTAGGATCCCCCGAATAGAAAAGAAATAGGGAACGAAGTAACTAGACTAGAGACTAGAAAGATTTGATAGAATCTCCCTCTTCTATAGGGATCATCTAAAAAGCAAGTAACTTTAGATGCATTCGTAAAAAAAGCTGACATAGATGTTATGGATCTCCTTTTTTCTATGATGGGAATACATAGATATTCCATAAAGGAGCCGAATGAAACCAAAATCTCATGTTCGGTTTTGAATTAGAGATGTTAAAACTGATCAAACAACGTCGACTATAACCCCTAGCCTTCCAAGCTAACGATGCGGGTTCGATTCCCGCTACCCGCTATATACTATATATATTATATATTCCTTAACTTCATAGGATATACAGATGCCTTATCCTTTTTGATATGCATCCTTCTTTTTATTGTTTATTGTATTCCCTAAATACGTCACATTTCTTTTTATGAAAAAAATGTGAAAATAGGAATGAAGAGCGTCCATTGTCTAATGGATAGGACAGAGGTCTTCTAAACCTTTGGTATAGGTTCAAATCCTATTGGACGCAATTTATTTCTATATATCTATTCTAGATAGAGAATAGAAAAAAAAAGAAGAACTATATTTTATAAAGGACCTTGATTCGAATCAGAAATCTTTCTCAATAATTTATATGAATTAAGAATATAATAAAAACGATAGAT